CCAAGCTCTCGCTACCCCTGTCTGCTTTATGATTCGGGACTACTTTTTGCTCTGTGGAAAGCCAACAAACAGTCGAACTTTCGCACTCCTTGCTGCGACAAGCTGTTCTCCGGCTGTTGGTACCACTGTGCTTGCTTGGGGAACCAAACCGGTTGTACCTGTGATGGTATGAGGAAAAAGGCTGAGTCACAGCTGGTTGAGCATAGGTTGCTTGCTTTTGCGTATGATTCACCTTAGAAGCTGACACCATTTTCACTTCTCCTTTCTGAACTCCTTTTTGTGGTAGTCTGTTGCTAGTAGAAGCTCCGGACTCTTGCTCGAGTAATGCTCTTACAGCTTTTGTGTCTAACAACTCACCAGACCAGACTTTACTTTTTCTTCTACCCTTTCTCCTACGAAGTTCGACGAAGCTGTGCCCAGATGGACAAAAGAAAAGGCTCTTTTAAGGTTTGGAGTGTAATTGCTCTCCCGGAGAAGATTCTCAGGTGGATCTCGGAGTGCATATCAACTACCTGGTTCCCCATCAACAAGTAGGACAAATGCTTTCAAACCGGGAGGGAGAGGCCTAAGACAAGGCGACCCGATGTCACCCTACCTCTTTTTTGTCTTAGCTATGGAAGTCTTCTCTGGTTTGATGACCAGCATGGTGGAAGAGGGCAAATTCCAGTTTTATTGGAAGTGTGATAAGGAGCGGATAACCCACTTGTGCTTTGCGGATGATCTTATGATCTTTTATCGGGGGGAGTCCGACTCGGTTTCTAGGGTTGCTGGTTGCCTACAGCAATTCAAGGATCTTTCGGGTCTTTCTCCTAATCCTGATAAAAGTAACTTATTCACTAGTGGAGTTCCAGCGGTTGTCAAGGAAGAGTTGCTCAACATTCTTTGATACAAGGTTGGCTTAAGTTCTTTACTTAGTAGGGGAGGACAGTGGATTGATAAGGTTGATCATAGGACGCAAACTGAAGAGTCTTCATCCGTCACTCTCCACCACCTAAGTCTCTTACGAACCCGGGAACTATAAAAAAAGTATATTCCGGGGTGGGATGAGAACTGAGCCAAGAGCAAGGCAAGACCCTAAAGAGTCAATTCAATGGGAATCTGTTTTTAGGAAGTATAGCATTGAAATTGATGAATAAGAAAAGCAAAAGAGGTCTTATTTTCGTTTTCTCTATGATTGAGCTTTCTCTCACGAACAACCTTTCCCTTTCCTCTTTGAGTCAAAAGAACTCAGATAATGAACAGTCCCTTTCTTTCGGCTTTTCATTAGCCTTTATTTTCTAAGCGAATTCTATTAATAGAACAAAACGTACATCTTTCGGGGGAACCAATACGACATCACAGAGATAAAGACTAGGGGGAATACAGTGTAAAGAAAGGGACACAGCCAAAGTCAGACTTCTTTTCTGTCTACTGGGCTAGGAGATGAGCTTGCTGCTGATCGAGGAGCATATTGGAAGCTTAAGTCTGCATGAGACAGAAGAAAGCAACTGATGTCAGAAACTATGGGCTCAATGTCCCAATTGGACGAGAGGTCCTGGGAGTTCACTGCATCACAGACTAGTTCCTTCGAAGAGAAAAAGGCCCTCTATTACAGACAAGGGGAGGCTACTCGGCATGCGAGGAGAACTCCTTGTCCTTCGGCAATGCGAGTAGGAGTGAAGTGAGGCGAAGAAGGTCCTTTGCTGGAATCTCTTCTTTTCTTCTTTGATCGCTAGACCATTGGGCGATTCCTCCTATTTCCCCCATCTCCTAACAACAGCCTAAAGCGAGGCCTTAGGGCGAATTTGGCTCAAGATAGAACAAGAGAATGGTTGAGGGAGCTGCCTATCAAAACGAATGAATAGATTGAAGCTAAGCTGAGGCACGGGATCGGATCAGAAGAAAGGGATGAGACGGCTGGAAAGATAGGAAAACGCTTAGTCCCAAAATAGGTTTTGCATAGTTAGATGTGAAAGAAGAAAGGGGAGCGAAAGTGAGGTGGCTTAGGCCTCATATGAGGAGATGGCCAATGAGCTCTCTCGCTTTATTTTATTGGTAGAGCATTTATTGCTAGATCGGATTGAGAGTGACTTCTTCCGCTGTTTACGTTTTCAAACTCATTTCATCGGTGTCGACATTTTATTCATCTCAGCCAGTTCCGGCTTTCTCCGCACAGGCTACATCTCGGCCTTTCATTGATATTCTTTCAATTCCTTTTTTAAGCCCTTTCCTTCGGTCCGGGGGTACCACGCAATCCGTTTAGATATATTTCAGTTGCCAATGAAATTTAATATGGGGAACTCTCCATCTAATAAGGCGTCTAGATCTATGCACCGCCATTAAAATGGATCCCCTTACTTATATATAGTGCACAGGGCCGCACTTTTCACTCTAAAGCTGGAAAAAAGAGTATCTTCCCCGCTCTTATCCTAAGTCTCCTACAAGCCGATCGATGCGGCGGATCCTTGGATTTGAACGGAGATCGGCCGATTGAGCCCCATCCAACCAGTAACGACGGGATTTACCGCTCACCCGACCTTGGTTGGGGAGGTTAGGGGTACGGTATGCTTGGGTGTTATGGAAGTGATCGATTATCCACTCGCCCCTTATCTAAGGTAGGTTGGTTGCTCATTGGAAAATTCCATCTCAGGGGAAAAAAAGATACGAGATCAGATGCTTTGTTCTATCCTTCGACAAAAGTGGTGAGTGGAAGGGATAATTTTCAAAAGCCGCAATCAAAATGCCAATCTAGCTTGTGTTTGCAGGCTGTCGGTGCATATGGTTCATCATAAGCTAGGTATCCCCTTCCTTTTGGTGGTGTAGTGAGTCCAGCGGGCCGGGGCTTATTATTGAGAATGGTTTTGTTCCTTTGTCTGTTTGTAAGGACTAGTGTGAGTCTATTATTCCCTTTTGGTTCTCTAGACTGTATTTAGTCATTTTTCCAGTTCCTGTCTTTCTTGCACGATCTATAAAAGGTTCAGGGACTCTCGGGGGTTCAAAGAAGAGAATCAAGCCGGTGAGCCAATCAAGGATTTTTCTAAAGACTGAGCGATGGGAGATGCGTCACCGGAAGCGCTTGCAGCCTTGCTCCTGTCCGCTCTTTGGTTGCACGCCTTAGGCAGAAGACGAATCAAGGCAGGAGGCAGAAGGGAGTTCAGAGAAATTCCTTTTCATCCTATCCTAGTAGCTCACTCGTTGATGGTTGCTCTTGGCACCCCCGTTGAGCAGTGGCCCTTTCACTCGGCACCCCACCTAAGGATCATTCATTAAGATCAGGCGCTGTTAAGCCCTCTACGGGTCAATTTCATGCTCAAAGTAAAGGAACAAGAATAAACTACGGGTGAGCTAGAACAAGCAACGGGTGAGTGCGCTAGCGCGCAAGAGTTATATTTATATAGCGGCGCGTAGCGCTTTAGTTTTCTTTTCTTGCTGGGGAAGAATTTCATGTCCAAGTTACGGATGATTTCGTAGAACTTGTGACAAAGGAAGAAATGGGGAATTGCCTGAAGAAGTTGACAATAAAGAGGTGATGCCTTTATAGAGGAGGGTAGCTAAGGGTGTGGATGAAAAATGAGAGATAGACAGGCCACTTCACCTCAGGATACATCCAACGATGCACAAGAATTAGATTCCGACCAACTCTGGAACTCCAGATAACCAAACAAGGCCTGCTTTTCCTCTCTTTAAGTACGGTTACCTATTTTCACATCCTGATTGGGTTAACAACATCTCTTATCCACCAGGAATTCCCTCTTTTCAAGTGTACGACAGAGAAGGAAAGCCATACGAACATTTGGTACTCTTCCTTCATCGATGTGGAGATAGAGCCAGAAGTGAGGCTTCAACAAAGCAGCAAGTGGTCATGGTTAATGAGCCATAAGCCAAGGTGACGATAACCGGTAGTTGTAGGTGGTGACTCTGAAGTGCGAGATGCTGAGCTTCGACCATTCCCGTCTGGTCTAATCGCATTTTAGGACTTCTAGTTCCTATCCGCGTTCAGCCTTACGGCCTTATACAAAGCTCTACTGGGCGCAGGTTCCTTGATCAACCAGCCGACTTAGAAAGAATCAAGAAAGAACTCGGAGTTGACCTACCAACCTTAAAGTCTTCAAGGTACGGAGTGCTCGACTGATAAGGAGAGGATTGAGAGCCATCGGTGACCGGGTAGGAATATGGGATTTCTTTCATTGAATAAAATTAAGAATGAGGCGATCAAGAAAGTCTCTTTATTAAGAAAAAGCTATAAACTATGCGTACTTGACTCCCTCACTGGACTCTTACTGCAGTTCAAGTTCAGAAAGCATCTTAGCCTCCGGTTACCGGCTTCGCGAGACCATTTCGGTCCACACTGGAGAACTCGTCTCTCGGGCTAGGCTCTATTGGGCGGAGGTTCCTGGATCAACTGGCTGACTTGAAAGAAGAAGGGAACAACTTTTACTTTTATACGCAATTATGGTAATTTGGCATTAATTCAATAAGAATGAGTGAGAGAGCTCGTTCAAAGAAAGAAAAAGAATGGAATAAACCGCGTAAGTAGAATCTTTTCCTGATCTTCGTGAGGTTAGTTGTAGCTTTGAGATCTCCTGTGCCGGATTATACCAAATCCTATGATTTGGACTCGGGGTTTTAGTGGCTCAATTAGAGGAATTCTAATCCATTACATTAGCAAGTCTGAAGCATCTCTTGCAGCAAAATAAAAAAATGCATACCTTGGCGGGATCGGCTCCTTCATCTGCTGACCAAAGGGAGGCCGCTTTCCCGTACATGTCTTCTCCGGGCGTAGCCTTAGGAACTTTATGATGTATATATGATGGCTTGCAGATCAATTTCGTTGCTTATTGAGTAGTTGCTTCGTCCCTCGCTTCCATTCACCGGTCGGTGGGGATTTGGTTGATCCTTCTTTTCTTCTGTTGCAGCGGTGCCTGCTTTCTAGAATGTAGGCCCATTACTAGGCAAAAAAAAGCGCCCCTCTAAAGATTTGACTAGCTTGACGCAGGCTCAGTTATTGGGTTAGAGCCCAGTCCCTCAGATGCAGGCGAGAGGTAGGAATGCTTTCTTTCCGAAGGTTATTTACTAGAAGAGAAAACGGGCAATCCCAGCTATTATTTCTTGGTTTTACTTGAGATATCCTCTTTCCTCTATTCATGAGCCCAAAAGAGATTTCGACCGGAGCAGACAGCGGCAACCACTTTTCGCCAAAGGGATGTAGGGTAGTCCTCTTCCGTACTCCATTAATAGGAGGGAGTCACTTCTTCATCTAATGGCTGTGGCTTGAGAGATTGTTTTTAGTTTCCCGTAGGGGTACGGCTTGAGAGCTTTTTCATCATACGGAAGGAGGGATTTTTCGATATTAAGAGAAAAGGGTAGGTTGAATTGTAACCACCACATGAGCATGAGAATGAGTTTCTTCGCTCCCGACCATCGGCAGTTCGACCAACGAATGGAAGAGGAGGAGCAGATGCAGATGGATTGGTCGTACCCTTACCCTTGCGGGCCTCCATTTTTTTGAGTAAATAAGGGCACTTCCCTCACTTCGAGCAGTCTACGTGTCTCCTCATTTCAATGATTCCGTACCAACTGTCTATTATGGCAATCTGTTTCCCAACGTACTTCGTTATAACCACCTAGCTCGGATTTTCTTGCTTGTTTGCTTCGTTCTTCTCTTTCACATAAGTTCCCGGCGAGAGGCTGTTAGCAGTCTTTCTTTTGGCTGCTCGTAGGGTAGTTCAGTTGCTTATGGGATATCTTAAAAGACTTCTCGGCCAAAAAAAAGGGGTAACGTCGGCTACTGCCTCGTGCCAATAGGAATGTAGGGCAGCCCTTCGCACTAAACCAATAGAAGAGTTGAGCAGCCCCTCGTATCAATAGAGGTACGACTAGAAAACCTTTCCATTCTTATGGATAGAGGTAGGATTCTGGGTATTTAGTAGAAAAGGAGATGCGAATGTCTGAACTGACTCTACGAGAAAGAGATTTCAAGAAAAGGAAGGAGAAGCAAGCTTTTTAACGCAGAAGAAGCCCAATCTTTTAGTTAGTTAAAAGAGGTGTACGGGGCGATACAACCAACCAGCAGGGCTGGGCCGGCCGGTGTCCCCTTTATGGCATGTGTATGTACGTGGGTTGGAACCCTTACTCTAACTCTGACTCTTAGTAGGTAGCCGCATCCTCTCTTTGATCCGATCGGGCATTCCGCTTGTACCACGGAATGAAGGAAGGGGGGATCAGGATCTTCCGTTGCGTCAGCTCCACCGGGCGAAGGAGAATTGGAAGAACTGGAAGAAAAAAGCCTGAAGTTCTCACTCTCAAAAGTTCCCCTATCGATAATACCTGCCGTTGCTATTTTTGTTCAGAAGAGGAATCCCTTGGATCTGAGACAACCGAGTGGTGACTTATGCCAACAACAAGTGCAGGAGGCGTAGCAGTTCCTCTTTCTGCCAAAACTACGGCCTACGCTTCCAGAGAGGAGTGGCTATGCGCCTAAGTAGTCTTTCTCATCTATTGGTATCATCACAAAGTCAGTCCCATATCTTGCTAATGAGATGAACCCACGAACAAATAAAAAAAGTAGAAAGAGGGATATCAGCGAATGCTCGACCATAGGGAGAGGGGCGATTCCGGGGGTTGGTCTAAAACATATAAGTCTGACCAAAAGCTCATCTATAGGCGAGACACAGGCAAGGAGCGAAGGAGGAGCTATCACCGGCACCCCTCTTTCTCAGTTTGAGCTGCTAGACTTCTTCTCCTATGGTATAAAGGTACTATTTTAGTTCAGATTTTACCGATCGTATGACGCAAAGGGTTGTCGGTTAACCAGTAGAATCGGAATTTATGGATGAATAATTGAGTTTACTTCTTTGTTTTTTCTTTTGCCGTCAATTTAAGATAGTCATAGTTCGTGTGCCGCGCGCGGGAATATTAATGATATTCATAGTAAGGCTTTTGATGGAATGCAAAAATGGAAAGTAAACTCTATTGCATTCTTTTATTTCCTCGGGCTATCACATCTGGAATCCAATTCTGTGAAATTTTAAATATCTTCTTTCTAGATGTATTTATATCTTACTGCACTGGGAGAGGAAAAAGGACTGTAAGCATCTAGTTTGTGATAGCTAGTATGCTAATGTCTCTTTCCTGCCTTGATAGTGGCTTAATCCCTTGATAGTAAGGGAACGCGGTTGAAGGTATTTAGTTATCTTCCTCAATCAAGCAAGGACCTCTTTCTTTTTCTTTAAATAGAGAAAGTGGTGGTTAGATTCGCGGTCCCTTTCCAGACTAGAAAGGATTTCAAAGAGCTTTCCGGGATGGAACTCAGTATTCAAGTGAGTCTTTAGGAACTTAGCCCCACCAGAAAGCCAGCCTCCCACTAATCCGAAGAATAAGGAAGGATGCTATCTCCCTGTTACTTACCGTCATAGGACTGGGGAAGCTACTTCCAAGGAGAAAAGAAAGCTACTTCTAAGGGGGCGACTTAACTTAACTGAACGCCGACTTATATGTAACATAAAACTTCTATCAATGCTAAGGTATATAGAGAGTTTCTCTCCGATTGCCAAGGTACGCGTTCCAGTTAAAGCGCCTTCTCAACAAGCAAAGAAAACTGCATTCCTCTGACTCCCTACTCTGCGGATTCATTCTATAGGGCGAGCTAAGGTTATGGAAAAACTTCGTCGAAGAAAGTGAGATGTTGGTTATGAACGTCCGCTGTGGAGACTACTAAGGAAAGGTAGTAGGCCGAGCTAGCCAAGGCTAAGGAGCGAAGCCCCAACTCTATCCTAATGTCAAGCATCAGTGGCGAAGCCTTCAATTACGGACGAGTCTCCACTAAGGCAGCGAAGCTGCCGAGTCTACCGAGGCAGTTTGTACTATAGCTTTAGACTCAGTAGTGGCATGAGCGTTCACCAATTATGTAGTCTGGCTATTAGAGCTGTGTAGTCAAGACTGAGCTACATATTCTAGTCGTTCGCCCTTATCTTATCAGCGGTAGCCTTCGTCCAAAATAGGTGGCTAAGACGGGCTATTATGCCTATTTAACATATTCCGATTGTGATACAATTCCATTGCCTGCTCCTATTCATGTTCGTGCTTACTTGTATGCCGGAACTTCAAGGTCAATAAATAAGGACTCCTATCCTAGGTCTGAAACTCGGTCTGCTTGCTCCTACAAAAGCTCATACGGTGTGTCTCCTACTCCTCTCCCGATACAAGTTCTTTCCTGACCGTTCCCTCGTGCTTGGGAAGCACTTCGGTCACTCCAGTAAGTATATAGATTCTTTGACAGATGACAAAGAGTGATTTACCGACGAAAAGAGGTCAAGCCGGTAGGACCTACTCGAACAATCGCCCTACTCGATCAAGCCGATTAGCAAGTCGACCAACTCGTTCACGTTCATTCGACCTACTCTTAAGAGAATCCTGTTCCCCTTTAGCTTCTTTAGTGAATTCTAATTGTGCACTCTTAGTTGACCGTTCCGCTGGAGCTTCCTCTTTGAGTGGAAGCCCTGCGCTGCACTCCAGTGTTGAATTTCTTGATCGACGAAACGAGTTATTGCCTTTAAGGGTTCTTGCCCGAGATGAGTTATTGCCATTTCATTTTTACGGGGGAAAGGAACAGACTTTAGTTGACGGAAAGGAAATTTATTGTATATTGAGACGTTCAATCTCGTCCCAACATAGCCCCCAGCCCTCTCCTTACGATGATTCCAAATCAAGGATAGGAGGAAAAAGTGATTCCATAATAAAATAATAGGAATCCGCTTTCTTAGCAGGCGCATCAACCGACACAGACTCTGAAGCGGGATCAGAAGCAACCGGTCCTGGATAAAATACAGTAGATATAGCAGGACTCTCTTTTCCCAGGTGGCGGATGGGTTTTCTGTCCAACCACAATCGGATTACAGCATTCCCTGACTCGACGAACCATCTGGTTGCCTCATCAAATCCCCCTTCCCGGCGAATCGGGTAGGGCTAGAAGGGATGGTAGGTCAGCGGCTTCATTCAGCAGCGGATAGAAAGGCGGGCGGGATGGGAGAGCTTTGCGATCCCGTATGCTAGAATCAATCACACGGGAAAAAAGCCTGGACTGGACGATAGAGGGATAAGTGGCTGAGGTGGTTGATCGCCCTTATCCGGTTCACCGAGAACCCATTGATCCATAACTTGAAAAAGAGGCAGATCCGGGATAATCCTTTGTTCCATAGCCCTGGGGCTATTTTAGCCAATTCATCATTCTCAGATGTACTAGTACTAGCAGGCACAAGCAACTCGAAAAATCTCTCGAATTCGGATGGTACTCTGACTTCTTTGTTTTCCGTTGCGCCCCACCAAATCCAGTTCTATTTGGGTAGGTGAAGGGAGTACAACTGAGAGTTCAGTCGGAACTCAATCTGGCTTTCGGCTCCTATTCCCGCCGCTGTTATCAGTATCGGAAGCTGCTATATATTGACTATCCAGGGGGGAATCGACGCCCTCACTGTGCAGGCAGTTACTGAAGTGGAAGCCTTTCCCACCCTATGAGGATTCAACAAGAATTGGAGACCCGTGACCAGTGTCTAGTACCTAGTTTTGCATCTGGGTACAAAATGACATTAAGTGTTTAAGTGGCGTTTCTGTAAATAACCAGTATGGTATGATTGTACAAGCAGGGGTGATGTTTCCTCCTGCCCGAGTGTCAAAGGCTTAGCGTACTCTTTACAGGGGAGGTAGTTGCCTAATCGAGTGGGCTGACACAGGACCCATTCTGACTCACCTTGCTCCCCTGACCCCTTTTTACTGCTTTCTATGTAATGCCATCCTGTTTTATAGTGTAATGTTATGACATGAGCTTGACTTCCTTGTTGTGTGTGTGTGCTGTGTTTTCTTGCTTTCTAAGGTATCGACTTGCCGGGCTGACTCGCTGAGCCGTAGAGACGGGCGAGTGCATTTTAGTAGTTTGGATAGTGAAAGTCCGTTTTTTACTTTTTAAGGCCTTACGAGATTCGTTTGAGCCATTAAGAGGATCTATATTACATCGCTCACCACTTCCTACTGTTGCAGATGCAGTCTGTCTTTGCTGTTAGTCTACAGTTTCAGTCTCCTTCTGTGCCTTCGACTACCAGATCCAATCGAAGGATTGCCAAAAATGAGTGCGCTTACTGCCATCAGACGGGACATTGGAAGGCGAATTGTCCTACAAAACGGATCAATGAGCAAAATCAGTTGAATGGTATGAGTCATGGATCCTCTCAGCAGCCTCGTGGACCTCCTCATCAGCCACGAGGTGCTTTTCAGCAGACACGTGCACCTCCGAGATCCACTGCAGCTTTGTCCAACCTATCTTTAACATCAGACATTGATCAGCCTGCTATTTCTGGAAGTGTCACCCCCGAGATGGTTCAGTCTATGATTACGCAACAGTTCTAGCAGTTACTTGGTTCTTCTGTCGGACCGGAGCCTACTCTTACTAGTCAAGGTCAGTGTTGGTAGTGGATAGAAGGGGAGCGTCGACTAAAAGGAGAGTAAACGAAATAAGATGAAAGAAGGTACTCAACTGAAAGGAAAGGTACTACGGGACGAAGCCTAACTAAAAGTGATGACAAGGATAGGAATAGAGGCACCAACCATGAGTTCGTCAATATCCCTTTCGATTATAAAGAGATAAAAATACACCTTACATAAGTAATTACCTTCTTATTGGCCGGACCGCCGGCTCCTGTTCAATAACCTGATTTTTTGATTTCATTTATAAAGAATACAAGAAGTAGAGATCTTTTAAGCAAAGGAAGTTCAATCAATATAAAGAGATTTCGTGGACAAAAGGAAATTATCATGCTCCCAACACTAAGCTAATAAGGAAGTCTCAGTATCCTCATTCATTGAGATCTTCTCTGTCTGGATTTAGTTTGAACAAGGGGAATTTTACATAATGATTAATGTAAACCCCTCATGAAGCAACTGAAAAGCAAATGGAACGAACCTCATTGCCATAAATTAGGTCGAGAAGACGGAATTCCTTTTTGGGAACACAATCAGTCCCGGATATAAGATAGTTCAATCGCTCAAGAAGTCCAATTCCATGTCAGCTGGGGTAGAAAGAGGAGTATTATAGGATCATCATCATCCTTTCACTCTATTTGAGTGTTAGGTTAGTCGGCGGCCATTCAAGTCAACATTTACCCCCCTACCCTAAATCATCGTAATCTTTGAGTTTCTCTCTCATTCCTGCGCTTGTCTTTCTATATCTATAACGGGTTATAGTTGTATAAACGTGGAGTTGGTATGGAATGATCGAAAAGGATGATCGGTGCTGCTAGCATCGCAGCACGTCGGATAGCGGGCTGCGGGCAACTCATTCGGGGTCCGTATTCATCCTAATCCTATGAATGAATAGATGATTTTCGGCGAGGAGGTTTTAAAAATAAAGACAAGGATGCTCTGCTTCTGGTGCTTCTAGGGGCAAGAATAGACCTAGTCGAATAGTTTGATCCACCTATTTACATGGACGTAGTGGAATAACTTCTCGATTCACGAACGCAGCAGTTGCTGGTTCAGAAGCAAGCCCCTCGCTTTCGCTCTACCCGTAAATCGAAGCAGGCGTTGATGAGCAAGCGGGAGATCGATGAGAACGAGGCAGTTGCGGGATAAGCGGAAGGCGTATCAGTCTCACTAGCACAGCATCTTATTACTTATATGTGAGAAACGGGGAACTAGAAGAAGTGCTAAGGAAGCAAGGTTTGGAACCCCGAGTTTTTGAAAGTGCCTAATCGGTGCCGGATATGCAAGAATTGCGGAAGTTGGTATTAGCTTAGTTCGCGAATCCCGGTCTTTTTTGATTTCAAAAAAGGGAATCCTGGTGAATCCATTCCAGTCCATGATTCCACTCCTCTTTGATGGAAGCAAGAAATCCTTTGCAATTGGCTCATTGCGGTGTAATGATTATTCTGCTTGCTGTAAATCAAAGAGATCTCCCAGGCTACTAGCCTTTCGTCTTTGGCCTCTAGCTCTCATCTTGAAAGTGCGAAGTCTTTGAGGTGGCAGTCGCTCTCGATCGAGAATTCTTCTTCGTGAGCAAGTCAGAGCGAGACCTTAGTGGCTGGAATACCATAGTAGGCTCAGTAAGTACCTGCCCTAAACGGAGGCCTAGCCTAGGACTTCGACTCTCCTTTCTACGGTCCTTTTATGTATGCACGTATAGTCCTTATACGTAATCTTATGCGCGTGCAGTCTCCTTATCTCATGTGCATTTAGAGTCTCCCCTCATAGGTCGAGTACTCCTATTTGCGTCGAGTAACTACTGCTCTCGTTTGCGTCAAAAGTACTCTCGTTGATTTTCCTTACGGCTTAGCCATCTATTCCACTTATTTCTTGGCTTGCTCTCTTCGGTCTGCCGTGAGTCTTCGATCGGTCTATCGAGTGTAAAGGTCTATCCGATATAAACGAATGGCTCTTCCACCCTCACTGCTCTCAGCTCTCATTCTGTGCCTCCCTTCGGCTGCTAGCTTCGTCCACGAGTCATTCCTCACCTGCCACTTTGGTATGCATGAGTCCCATTCCTTCTTTGGCTAGCTCCATACACAGTAATGTATGTAGTAGAGATATGCCCCCGTCGGCCTAGGAGCTCATCCCGCGCTATGCGTAAGAAATCCCATTCCCTTTTTGGCGGCTAGAGCGAGGTGGATCGCTTCATGGATTTTGCTCATACTCGATTTGCTCTTGTCTTGCTCAGTAGTCCCGCGTTGTTAGCAGCGAATCTTGAATCGGAACTCTTTTATTGAATTCAAGTTGCAATCGGTCCACGAATTCCTGCCTTTCCATATGTCTCCTTTCTTGCAGACCCTCTAGCCTGTAGCTGGAATCTCTCAACTGTCAACTGTCGTAATCGGTCTTCTGGTAACGGTCCTGAACCAATCCAGACGCTGGTCCTTCCTTCTGTTATGAGTGAATTCCGTAGGGGAACCTGTGGCCGGATTGAAGAGAAGAAAAGACAGTGAAGAATCAATGATTGCTTCAGGTATTGCAAATTTACTTCACTCTAAATCTCCTTATGATTCTTCAAATGAAAGAAGAAGTAATTGCAATGTACCGCCGATGTGCAAATAAAGTTATGTATTATGAACGTTATCTTCCCCAACAGGTGAGTTTTTTCTCACGTGCAGGAATGGATCTTAGCCAAACGGTGACCGGGTTACGTTCGTAAACGTGTAAATCACTGTTGGGCGCTGGTTCCTCGATCTCTGTTCTTGCTCGTGAAAAGCCGCAGACAATGTTGCCTTGCTTGTTCGCTCACCCGTTGCTTGTTGCAGACGTTCAAATGGCTTTTGTTGAAGGCTTCAAGAGTGAGTCAAGGTTCTTAGCCACCGGGGACCGGCCTTAGTAAAGTCAAGGCACCTATGGGCTTGACTTCCTCTCCCGTTGGTCGAGCTACTCCGTTCCTATGCTAAGATACTTTTGGTGAACCGGGTTTGGGTGCATCCAACATGCTGAAGTTTTAGACTTTGCAAACCTCGAGAACCACCCGCCAACTTTGGAGCGAGAAGTTAAGAAGCGAAGCGTATCCCTCCCCTTCTCAGTCGAGTCCATAAATGGCCTTTGGTCGCTTCGCCGGATAGCAGATAGCGAGGATTGGGTGATCAGAAGAGGCGGAGTCGCCCTGGGATTAGAACAAAAGCCTTATCTCTCGCCTCATTGAATCGAATTCAATCCGTCCGTGGAATCATCAATAAATCAAGTGGGCAGGGATCCTAAATTAGTTTTTGGGAGGATCTTTGATGTGGTGAATTGACGCTGTGCTTGGAGTTTCCATCCAAACATGTTTTATCCAGGTGTTGCGATTAGTCAATCTACTATGAGAAACCAGGATGAAATCTCTTGGAATCGTGGTTCGGGGAGGAACATGAATGATTGGGAGGTTGATGCTTTAGCCGTGCTCATTGAGATAATCAATAGATATTTCGCCTTTGGAGCCCGATAGAAGAGTTTGGATTTTGAGCTCGAAGGGGATATTTTCTATTAGATCTTTCTATAAACATTTGACAAGCACGACTCATTATCCATTCCCCGCAAGAGTTTTATGGGGAACTTGCATCCCGTCTAAGGCGGCGTTCTTTGTATGGACCGCCATCTTGGACAAGATACTATACTAATGGTGGATCATCTTATTAGTGGGGTTTAAAAATCCCTAGGATGTATATGATGCGCAGAGGAGCGGGGGCGACGGGCTGCAAGGATTCACCCATGGACCGACATCCGACTGGCCGACGAGTGCAGGGCTCGTTTTGTCCGCCTAAGGTCGGCGTCTGACATTGAGCTGAAACGTCCCAAAGATTAGAATGGGGAGGGCTATAGTGCGGAGCTATGGGCGGAATTTCATCGTTTTATGTTCCATGAGTGGGCTCCCTATCATGATCGTTGGAATGAGCCAATAGCAACCTTTGGGCAAGAATTCTTTCGGCTTCCTCGGCCTCATGCTTTGGCATCCCTAATCCTAACGGAACGTGGTCAATTCCAGGACTGCCGTCTCCGCTTCCATATTTCAAATGTAGGTTTTTCGTTCTATCGGACCGGTGTCTTGGGGGCGCGCCCCAGCCTTTTTCCAAGGTTGTATCCCGGCGGGGCACGCGATCTGGTTGGCTCCGGATTTGTATTATTGGAATTATCTAAGATCCCTTTGCGACATGAGTCCCGCGATCCTAGGGACTTCCATTTCTTACTTTGTGGGGTCAAGGGATCAAATGCTTATCATCTTTATGGTGGGAGCGGCGGGAGGCAGCCGACGTGGGCTTTCTCGTTGTTGAAAAAAAAACCCTGCCCGTTGACAGTCTTCAGGGGTAACGAGCATCCCGACCATTTTGCTTCTTGGCCTTTAGTAGGCGTAACCCATCGAGATGGAGTCCAGCTACCGCTAGATCTTCATTCCTGAAGAATCCACCTTGGATCTTGATAGGTGTGTAAGCTTCCACCCTGATGTAAGCCAAAGTGCAGAATTCAGCTTACATCTCGCCACTTCGGCGCCCGGGCCTTGGAGCGAGGATGACTAAGCCAAGAGGCGATGAGCCTCCATAGAGAAGGCGATAATATCCGCTAAAGAGCGGAGCGTGCGCTCGGAATTAGTGTTCTACTGTCTTTCTTATGGTTCTGTCTTTCTTTTAGCTTTCGTATCGTACCAGGGTAGCTGTAGGGAAACCTATGGTTGGATTGAATCCTTCCTTCCCTTTGGGAAGACGGCGAGGCCCCCTGCATGATTCCCACGGTAAAGGTCGGAAAGGAAAGGGTTGAGATCATCTCCGCCTTAGTTGATAAGACGCAGACGAGACTTTATCTTATCGTCTTATCTGCTATAAATAAAAAAAGGCGGGTAGACGCTTCTTCATCTGTACCTCGGACAGGAATGGGTTGATATAAGTGAGACCGCCCTTCTCTATGAATCGGGAATGCCCGTCGGTATCAGAGGGGAGCTTCTTATCGGTCGGTGGGGATCCAAAGGGAGGTGCAAGGCTTGGCATGGATTAGATGGCTTGAAAGGGAGGGTGGGATGGTTCTTATTCGCTTCTTACCATAAATGGCCTTGAATGAGCGTAAATCAATAAATCCAGATTCTGGTTGGCCGGTCCCCATGGGTTGGGTGGGAGTATTAGGGGAAGGACTTTAGAATGAAACAGGAATGCAACGAGAAGAGTAACAAGCAATACAAGGTTTCTATTAGATATACGCTGCACCTGATCTCGAGGCGCCTGAGCCCTTCGCATCTTTTATGCTCTATTATAGAATGCAGTCAGATCCAGTCAACGAACCCATTGAAGTCCTTTAGCAAAGGCAAAGACCCCGGTTACTGATAGCTCTAGAAATTGCTATGCATTTGGACCTGCGACTGGTGCTTCCTCGGTTCTAGAATGGAGAATCGTATCATGGATGGACTGATGCGCTTGGATTGATTGTATAGTGGTCGTTATTAAGTCGAACCAGAGTGGAAGTGAGTCTTTCGACTGTATGTAGTAGATGTTCTTTTGGGTATGGGCGGGCTCTCTGTAGTCAACTATCATAGGTAGGAGGGACCTTAACCTAAAAGCAAGGGGGCTAGTTTACCAACCCATAGGTGAAGTGCTTTTTCGAAAGGAGGGAAAGCCGATTGCCCACCTATGATGACAGCGATAGGGACATATTTGATTCTGGCCATAGGGGCCAAGTGCTAGCCGTGCTGGGAAGCTTGCAGAGGATAGCATGATGATCCGAAAGACCAGGAGGGAGAAGGGAGCAATCGTAATCCGGAAACTTGCAGCAGAAGTCTATATTTCCAAGATTCCTGTCTAGTTTGCAAATCGTTCTGCGCGAGCCAAAACTGGAATTGCTCCAGGTAAAGGTACCACCACCCAGCAGCAGGTCATTTAGAGTGGCATAATTCAGGCAGGAATTGAAGTCATCCATGGAAGAAGTGCTCGGAGGAGCTCCACCAACTTTCTCCGAAAAGTTCCTGATGCAATTTCCATCCCCGGCGACTAGCCAAGGCAGATCAATGGTATCCGAAATAGTTAAGAGATCCGCCCAGAGAGTACGCCTGATCGTTGGACAATTGGCCGCATAAATCGCAGTGAAATAAAAGGAAGAATGCTGGTTTGCCGAATAAATCCTGAAATGCACAAGCAGTGGCTTTGATAATTTTGAGATTGATGTCATTGTTCCAGAAAATCCACACTCTAGTTGAAGAACAAAAGGAGGAGTTTGCAAAATTGGACCAGTGAGCAGCCATATTATTTGCAATAGCATAGAGAGGGAGATCTAACTCTAGTCTCAAGAAGGCAAAAAAGTGAAAGATTTCAGGAAGAAATCTTCTCTCTAACGTCGCTTTGGATTGAGGGCCTGTTGAGGCCTCTCACATTCCAGCAAAATAAGAGTGAGGAAGTGACCGTGGTTTGAGGGTGATCCCTCCCAGGAATCATGGAGGCAGAGGCAGGTTTCTCCGAAAGAGCTTCTTCCAGCTGGTGCAATAGATTCGTATCTGCTAGAACACTGAAGAAGTTGGGTTTTTCAGGGGGATTTTTTCCCCGACCTGATTTGTCCGGCGATCTGTTGGTTGGTTTTCTGGTGCTCTGCCATGGTGTCTCTGCCTTTTCCGAAGTCGCAAGATTGTTGTGATTGCAGTTGTTCTCCGAGTTAGGATTTTCTTGAGGCTTCTGCTGCAAGGGCTAGCTTTGGCTTCCAACGGTTGCCTCCTCTGGCACAGAGGAATGTTGCACTGAGCTAGTAGCCTCAGATGGCATTTTCTTCGGGACCCAGGTTTGTTTGATCTGAGGCTTCTTTGGACAATTCCTGTCATTGTGGTTGAAGGTCTCACACGTGTGACAGCAGCTTGGGGCGTATTCTACTGGCTGTGTGATGGTTTTCCATTTTGAGTTGATGTCTATAGAATCTGGTAAGAGAGAATTTTCGTGAATTTCCACGCACACCTTTGCATATTCCAGTCGGGAAGCATCAGCTGTAGCCTGATCCATATACTGTGGTTTTCCGACGAAACTCGCGAGCTTGCTGAGGTTGGTTCTGAAATGAAGTTTCAGCATCGGAAATTTTATCAATATGGGAATGCTGTTGAATTCCTCCTTCTCAAGGGTGAAGTCTTCCGTCCATCTCTTGAGGACGAGCGGGTGGCCCATCACGAACCAGGGGCCGTTTTCTAGCACCTTTTGCAGGTCTTCTTCATTTGTGAAGCTGAAGAAAGAAAATCCATCCTTGATTGATCTTCTTTCTAACCCCCCTAGGAGTCCCCACGCCTTAGTGAGCGATTGTTTAACCGCACTGTAGTCTTTTGCCAATAAAATATCCAATCAGGGTTAGAGCCCCGTCGCGCCTGGCATCCTCTGTATCTTCCTCAGAGAAAGAACAAGACGTCAGGAATGACGAATTCAAGCTCCCTGGATGGTTTGACAGTGGGTTGGAACAGGGAGGACCATTTGCTTGGAACGGCTTTGATTTGATTCTCCTGGGGGGGGAGGATCAGACAGAGAAGAGAGGGTCTGAGTCTCATATCTGGGAGGCCCCAATTATTTACTGGAGGCATTTCCAATTTGAATATTGTTTTGACTGGCGGGATTTGAATCCAACGATCCCAATTTGAAATTCGAATTTTGAGTGGAAAGGCGGGATTTCGATAATTCGTTAGCGCTCATACCTGGCGCGTTAAGACGACTGCCATTGGGCGGTTGAGATGGGTTCCACTGCGTCCCTGTTCTTGACGAATTGGGGGGTGCCACGGGGTCGCTTTGTTGGACCCTATTGGTATCCGAAAAGGGCAGAAAGTTTGAGGAAATAACGGCTTTACCCTCGTCCCTAACCTTGGGACCTGAACGAAGGATTTCTGTCGTTGCAGCTTCCGATGCGACCGAAGGTTTTTTCAGAATGGACTTAGGCTTGAAAGGAGCGGAGCTTGAACCACGGATTCTTTAGACCTGAACCCTTCCGTGGAGAGGGCAGAGGTGGTTTGATTGAAGAAACTAGCTGCCGTGGAGATGCTAGGTAAGGTATCTTCGTCAAGAACAGGAGCCTTTTCCTCATCCTGACCAGGTGCAGATTGAGGTCCTTTGACTGCAGACTGGAACGATCCATCCCTGTCAGTGGACCTAGCAGAGGACCTGACCTTATCCTTAGCTGCCCGTCAAATTTCTGCTGGGAAATCCAATGGCAGCACACTTCCTTGGCCTTCTTTTCTCATCAGCCCACTTTTTCATCCGCCTCGCTGCCTTCTCTAGGAAAACCCTTGCTATCTCATTCCTCTCTTGCCATTCTTTGGCGAAGCGATGAGCTAAAGGGCTCTTCCCCCTCGGCGGCAATTGCATTTGGCGTCAACGGCTGCAGCCCCGTAGCAAGTTCAAAGGGACTGTGGTTTGTCGCAGAGCTTCTCTGTCAATTATAGCAAAACTGAGCCACATCTAGGAGTTGGACCCAATTCTTCTGATTGGCATTGACAAAGTGCCGCGGATACTCCTCCAGCAGAGCGTTCATTCTTTCAGTCTGCCCATCTGTGCTGCGGATGCAAACTTGTTGAGAAGTTGAGTTTCGGTCCCAAGAGTCTAAATACCTCGGTAAAAAATCCGTAAATCGTCCATCCCGATTGTTCACGATTGACCGCGGTATTCCCAAATACAAATACTTCAAACAAAACATTTTTTACATAAGAAAAGCTTCCTCCGCGGTACAGTTTATCGGTGCTGGGATGAAGATACCGTACTTCGAAAAACGATATACCACCACCAGGATAGATCCCATTTCTCCCACTCTTGGCAATGCCGAAAGAAAATCCATGGAGACGCTCTCCCTGATGGAACGGAACCTGACTTAAAATAGGTATCGGCAGTGGCTCCAGCAGCCCTGCCGGCTTTGCACGCTCCGTCTTATCCTGCTGGCAGACTAAGCAAGTCTTTACGTACTCGTCTACCTCTTCTCTTATTTTCGGCCAGTAAGAACCCCTTTCTACCAAAGCTAAGGTACGGGTGCGTGCATTCAGGGATGGCCAGCCCCCTTCCTTTAGTGTTTCTATGCTGACGCGTATAAACACTAAAATCTGGTCGGTTACATCTTGAGCGGACTAATCTCATACAGAAAGTCGACTTTGATTCGGACCTTACGGACTTTCCGGACAGAGATCTTATCTTGGTTTGAGAACCGCTTCGAAAGCTCTCATCCCTCTGCTGCTACGAGACCATTGAGACCTATGCTTGCTCCGTCGGAGTTCCACCTAGCCTTTTATCCATCCGTTGTCGAGATGCAAACCTTCTTTCAAATGACGAGCCAACCTCACCAACTTCTGGCTCATCCACTGCCGTAGCCCCCGAGGTTGAGGACCAGGAATGAATGACAAGATTTGGATAGGATTACGAGAAAGCCCCGAGACAAGTGGGTGGGACAAGTTCCAGTTGATTCGAGCGGGATGTCGGAGTGGGGAAATAGGAATCAAGGGAAGAGAAGAGCCCTTCCCCTTTTAGACATGATTGGCAAGCATAGTCATCGAGCTCTTCCCCTTGCGAGCGGTCTCGCTATCCGGCAGGGGCAGGGCGAAGCGAGAAAAGAAAGATTCTAGCCAGCGCTTCTCGATTCTCCTTCCTCTGGTTCCTTCTCTTCCCTTGCTTCATCAAAGATTACAGAGGGACGAGACTAGACCTACTCGATCCCGGGAAGCAATGAAAGAAGGAGAGAAGAAAAAAGCTACCAGATAGAAAGAAGAAGCCACTGCTTTTGACTCTCGAATCTATTGCCGTAGTTGAGGGCCTTGTTCAAATCCATCTCGTTCACGTACGTAATGACGTAATAAATAAGGTGCATCCTTCTTTGTTCAGAACCCAGCCACGAGCAGGATTCTAACCTGCACCTCCTAATGCAAGAAGCAGGCGAACGACCTTTCTTCGCGGCTTTTGTTATCCCGGTTCTCCAGCTGTTTTGCTTACATCCGGAGCCCTTGCGACGGACAGGCGGCGCTCAGATGCGCCTAAAGTCTGATCTTTTGATCTTCGTATTGAAGTGAAGAAAACTACCCTTCCCACCAAGGGCCAACAATGTCTGACCAATACCACCTTCGACGCAACCCCCCCAAAAAAAACCAAAGGGGGCAGGTGAAGTCCGCAGCCTGTCGTACTACTTAAAGATCAAACCGTAACGAAAGATGTGTACACGTCTCCGTCCACGGCTGGTACTTAGTACTTATAATGGTACAAGAGGTGGCGACAAAAGGTACTGGAGAGGGAGACTGTAATCCGAGACTGCTTTGATGTACCACTCTAGATGTTTCAACCATAGCTCGAGCCACGGCTTGAAAACCATGCGCTCGAGCATGTCTTCACCCACTCCAGGATAAAAGGTCCTCAGCCCTAAAATTTCCTTATCATGAAATTGTTTAGGGGCTACCTTCTCCAGAAGTAGAGAACGGAGCATGCCGAACTCATAGCACGTCAACACTCCTCTCTCCGGGAATGTTAACCAGAGCTCGACTGGCAATGGATATATGCCCGAATGCTTAAAAAGGTAATGACGTCGCCACCTCCGATTGCTCATCGGAGGGACTCCTCGACGTGAGTAAACACGAAAGGATGCGCCGCGCAAGCGGTATGAGACTCTTAGACTCCTAATCCCAAGAGTTGAAAACATTGACGCAGCCACACCGTAAACGAGTGAACGAACGATCCGCACCGAAATAGGTAAGAGGTCGGTACGAACACCATCACACATGAAGCGTTTTGCAAACTCCAGTGCGCCAGTGCGAGAGACTTGCGATTTATCCTTAGAAATTGTAACCTCGCAAGCCGCCATAATTGCCTCATATTCCTTCCATGCTCATCTGGTGAGAGTCGCCTCTTCATGGAAGATTGGCCCTTTTGTTGAAGTATACTGACGATGGGGACTATATAGTTGTTGTTCCTATTCTTACCTTTAAGTCAGATACAGGTTTTTTTGAGTCGACTGATGCATCTACAGTGGCACCGCCAGTCTATTCTATAGTGGGTGTTTAAGCTGTTGGAACTTGGGGTTCCACTTCCGGTCCAGGGCGGAATCTATATTAAGAATGGATAAAAATTGGCAATTGGAAAAATAGAGACAGCAGGTCAAGTCGCCCTCTTTTTTTCCAGCAGTGCTCCCTCAAGGACTAGACTGACTCGCCTACTCCCTACGCCCTACAACCCGAAAGAAGTCAAGTCTTTATTGAACCCAACCCCTGAAGTGAGTTATTAGTGCCGGGGTGATGAATGGAGATGAACTATCAGACTGCGAAGAACTGTCAAAAAGCCTGGCCGGTAGGCGGCTAAAACTGCAATTCTTATTATTTCTTCTTTCTCGAAAATCCATCCTAAAGTGAGGGGGCCACCTCCCGCTCCCCCCCGCCCCCGGTCAATCAATGCAGTAGTGCCTTGATTGACCGGGGCCTCACCTCCCCACTCCCCTTACCACCCCCCTCAAACCCGAAGGAATGGGAGGGCCCCTCTGGAAGAGGAACAATATCGGAATACGGATGAGATCAGAAACGCCATCATTGGGGCAAACGTCAGAATTGAAAACAGAATCACTCGCCTTTGAAGTGGGAATAGAAATCCCTATATAGGGACGACTGGCTCCCGTTTTGTTCGATATCGCGCAAAAGCCATCTGAGCGTGCCTTCCAAAATATTCTTTTGAAAGGTATGCCTCATCGAACTGACAGATTCAACCTGACTTTCTATAAAATCATACGCTTGTTCGCGAATGTCAGTGTATGGAGACTGCTCCATAATAGCAGCTATTTCAGGTTCGGACAACAGAGTATTAAAAAGAAAGTCCTGTAAAAGAGCCTTTAGCTCCATTATTTGGACTTCGAACAATTCGTTGGTGAGGCTTTGCCGGTAGTGGTTTAGATTAACGGGGTTTAATAAATTATCTCGTACTATGCGCGCGTATTCACCAGCGTCTTGCATCGGTAGTCCATAAGCGCATTGGGACTCAAGATCCCGTATACGGGAAAAGAGCCCCGTTTCGATGTCTGCGTAATTGGGAGGGGCAGCTTCCGCCGCGGAGGAAGATTCCGCGTTTATCTCAACGGAAAAACTTGATTCGGATTCCAAGGCCGAGGCATTGGTGTTAAAAGCCAGCCGGAAACCTTCTAAGTCCCAGCCGCCAAAAAAGACAGGACAAAGAACGAAATAAAAACTCAAAGAAAAAAGTAGTTTTACGAAAGGTCTTAAGAAAAGCAAAAGGAACATAATGTATAATTTGCGAAGTGCTCTACCCTGTAGGCTTTGTTTCATTGTGTATCTCGTAATCATTCGATTCCATCCGAATTAGCTCCTTCTCCTTCTCCTCCAAGAGCGTCGTTGGTCCTTCGTTCGTAGTGGGGCTCCTTCATCGCAACGATTCTTCCCCGTTCAAGAAGAACAGTTTTCGTGATCGAATTACGAAATAGATATACGAACTGTATAGGATCATTCGCTGGAATGGGATAAGTGATTATTTTATAGGATCCCAATGGGAGATTCGAATCCACTGAAGATGCAATAGGTATTTGTGATCGATCAGCTTCAAGTATGACCGAGGACTTTCTATCTGCATCAAAAAGAACTACACAATCTGGTTGTTGGTTCGACCCGAAATTTATCTTCTTGTTTCTCGAACGGATTTTTTTCGGACTTGAACAATTGGTCAAAAAACCCCCGATCCTCCATTGAGAATCATTGATACAGCCGATTCTCGTCGACATTTGTTCCATTATCTCATCGAATAACGAATTGGTATTTACAAAGAAGGAACGGCCTTTTTTACGAATGGGAGATCCTATAAAATGACAAGCGTTTCGTAAACAAATAAGTGTCTTGTCTGAATCGAGAATTGCAATTCCATTTCTGGAACCACAGATATAGACTTTGAAATGGTGAGCAGCTACCCGACGGCCTGGATGTGCGTTCGTACTCAGTAATTGATTAATAACAACAGAATGGATTGTCATTTTCGTTTTCGTTTATCGAGTTGGCTCAGGTGGTAAGTTTAGTAGAGAAGATAAGAGGTTCGCCCGGAAGAACGGGTAGCCCTTCCAGAACAGTTTGACTTTGTACTGGCGCGGAGCCCGAAGGAGCCATCATGTTCACTACGGCTTCGGGGCTTGAGACGGCGAAAAGGAGAATCAGCACCACGAGACCGCCGAACCCGAGGCGCCCTACGATGTAAAAAAAGGAACGTCCTACAAGCATGGATTGGATCTTCCCCACAAAATGAGAGAAATCCAAGCCTACGCCTACTAAGAAAAAATAGTTTAATGCAAGATAAATGATAAAAAGTAAGAAAAGAGTCGAGATTCTGACCGAAAAATGAGACATCCTATGTCTATGCTCTCGCGAAAAAAAATGCCGAAAAAGACCAACCAAAGTAAAAAAGAAGAATCTCATCGAATCACCAATAAATGTTTTAAATCTCATCGAATCACCAATAAATGTTTTAAATTCCCCACACAGCAGCAAAGGGAGTCGAACCCTACTCTTTCACGACCCGTTCGCGCCACTTTGTTCTCAACTGTTCCCACCTCCTGGGCGAGACAAGCTACCTTTAGCTAGGAGCCTCTTTTCCTTCTGCCCAGCTCCCCGAAAACAACGTTCGACTTGCATGTGTTAAGCATATAGCTAGCGTTCGTTCTGAGCCAGGATCAAACTCTTCTTTTGAGTATGATTGGGCCCTGCAGTGGTAGAACCTGGTGAACCGGGCGTACTCCTTCACATTTCTTCTCTTATGATTTTTGCTACTTTGTTTAGTGATTGATATCAAAGTCTAGTCACTCAACGAATCCACTCGTGGAGTGGTATAGTAGTTGTGTGGTAGTTGAGACTCCGCCCCTTCTTCTTCAGTAAAACCAAGCCCAACTATTGATTACGCCAAACATAGCTTTATAGGCTCTTCCTAGATAGGGCGGCAGAATAGAAGTCTCACTACTAGCTTTTAGTCTGAATTAAGCAGGCAGCGGCGGTAAGGAATGAATGTTCTACTATCAGCCATTTTTTTAGGACAGCACTTGCTTAGTCTTTTTTTTCTAGCTTGATTGCGAAGCATGGTTTGGAAAGCTGAAAGACGGTATATATCTTAAGCCTATTCCTTTGTGGCCGGCCCCAGTGCTTAACGTCAGGTTGCCTCCACATATGAAAAGTCAGCAAGCCGTATTAGCTCATCAACTCGCCTGCACCCTCACTATATAGGTCCGGACTTGCGTACGGTATCACTTGCCTAACAGCTAAGCGGAAGCTTCAATGTTGACGAGCTTCTTGTCTCCTTTCTAAAGGGAAAATCAGAGAGGTCTCACTCCTCGGGCAGTCGCTAACCGTTGCGCCTTCCCTTCTGCTTACACCATTTCTTTGTGAATGCTCCGCTTTGCTCTTTGGCGCGCTACTTCCGCTAGCAACCAGCGGAGGATTCTCTTAAGGCACCGTGTCGAGTCGTACTTTAGTTAGAATTCCTGTAAAGGGTTGAAGCTTCTATTTTTCTTTGTTTCCAAGATGCCAGAAAAAGTGGAAGGACCGTATAAGGTACGTCCGTAGAATGAATCTCCAAGTCAAGAGGATGTCGTGCAGTTGAAAGGTGCTCCTCCAATCCGGTTAGAAAAGAGAGGGACCTAAGGGTGTCCGGGTAAGTGGCAGTAGATGTGCGAGGGGTAGCTTGAATAAGACGAACCAGGTCCAGGGCACCCGACCGGTAGGCTCTGCATCTATGAGGACGCTTTAAAGGCCGGGGTGAGCCCTTCACACTCAACATTTGTCTTTTTATTATATTGGCTCAGCTCGTCCCCAAGACTTGGCGGAAAATGATAAGTTTTATAAGAGCGACCTGATCCCTAAATATTCTGGCCGACCTCTACCTCTGCCACGTGGCATCCTCAGCAACCTCCAAAGAGAAAAGCCCGACCTCTCCGCACTTCTATTCATGCATGATGTTAGCGTATAAAGAAAAAAACCTAAAGTTTGAGATCACATGCTCCATATACAATTTCTTTTATAAGGATAACAAAGGAAAATCAGTCTCCCATTCAAGCATTCTCATTCAATGTCAATACTGCTTTTTTCTTTCAAATTTCTCTTCTTTCTACGATTCTGTGGCTTTTGCAATACAAGACGACTGCCAGGATTCGAAATAGCTATCAGTGAAAGCTTTGGCAAAGCAGATAGGGCTAGCTCCGAAAAAAGGTATGGGGAACGATAAGAAAGAATGACTGGTTGGTATCGAAATCACTCCCGAGGTGGTCTAAAAAAGAGCTCAGGTCTTCTGTGAATGAAAGGGATCAACAGTACGAGAGTGCATTGATGCAAAAAATCCCGCTGGTTGGCCGTTGACCAAAACAGAGAAGGTGGGTGTGGATATACATGAGTGGATGAGTTGTCGAGCCTTCCCCATGAATCCTAATCGAGCAAGCACTTCCATGATAAATGACCACTAGACCCTGTCATAGGCTTTAGATAGGTCCACCTTCATTGCGAAGTATCCTCTTGCACCAGTAGTCCGACGGAGTGTGCGTAGGGCCTCTTGAACGATGATAGCATTATATTGTGATGCATCTCCCTTCTACAAAAGCCGTTTGCTCTTTGGAGACACACCGAGGTAGCAGATTTTTCAACCGGTTCGCCAGAACTTTTGCTATGACTTTGTACACAACGTTGCAAAGGCGGATCGGCCTAAAGTACGTCGCCTGTGTTGGGTGTTTCACCTTCGGGATAAGCACAATATTTTTATGGTTCACTCCCTCCTCCATGTGCACAAAGAAGTTCTGTATGGACCTAACAAGGTCGGGACCCACTGTCGACCAGCATGCTTTGTAAAAACCGGCCGCAAATCCGTCCGGTCCGGGGGCTTTGTTGTTGTCCATCTTGAACAAAATACCTCGGATTTCTTCTTCCGTCGGGATTTCACAAAACCGGAGGCAATCCTCGCTCGAAACCACGGGGGTTAACTGAGCCAAGTTGGGTGGGTCACTAGTGGTCAGGTTCGAGGTAAGCAGATCGGAATAATACCTGATCAAGTGGTTTGATACCGCCAGCGGATCTGAAATCCACTGCCCGTCCTGCTGCTGTAAGGAATGGATGGCGTTCCGTCGTCTTCTCTTAATCACCAAGAGATGAAAAAATCTCGTATTTCGATCGTTCTCTGTGAGCCAGTGTCGCTTTGCTCGTTGCTTCCAGTAAGATTCCTGAAGGTCCAGTAAATATCGCATTCTTTCCTGAAGTTTAGACTCAGCGGCAATATTTAGCATGGTGGGGGCCGCTTGCTGCAGGTGCCCAATAGCCTCTTTAGTTATCCGGATTCTATCTGGTATTGAGCTCCTTCTTACTCCACCGGCTGAGCTCCGGTGCCGTTCTTTGACAGTTGGCGTGGAATTCTCGGAGATTAGTTGCGGCAGGCCGAGTAGTCCAAACACTTTGAACAACCGGCATAAGATTCAAGCTATGACGCCAGAATTCTTCGAAGCGAAAGCATCGTCGACCTTTCCTCCCGGTTGGGAGCAATATTGGACTGGACTAAGGTCGCTTCCGATGCGCGGTAAGTGGAGCACCTCAGCCCGTTAGAACATCATCCTCCAATCATGAGTGGCCATTGCACGATCAAGCCGAACTCGTATATGTGATCTTTCCACCTGGTTGTTTGCCCAAGTTAAAGCAGGCCCATAAAATCCTAGATCCATCAATCCAAGGCTGTTAGAGAAGTATCGAAGGTTTTTAGTGTCTGCTAAAGTAACTGGATTGCCGCCGGACTTCTCCCCAACGTGCATTATGTTGTTGAAGTCCCCGACGACGCAAATAGGCAGTGAGTGCTGTCGGAGCTCCGTCAGAAGTCGTTGCCAAGCCTCCGGTCTCTCTTCCCTGCGTGGTCGTCCGTACACCCCGCAAAGCAGCCAACGTCCCCATTCCGTGTGCACAACTGCAATGAAAAAAGATTGGCAAGCTGTCACAATAGAAATGTTATCATCCTCTGTCCACAGCAGAGCCAGTCCGCCGCTTAAACCAGTTGCCGGTACTCCGAAAGAGTGCTCCATCCGAAGTTGTTCCTTGACGATCCGCAATCGGGTGGCATCACATTTTGTCTCCGTCAAGAAGACAACAGTAGCGCTACAACTACTGACGAGGTTTCTTAAATTTTGAACTGTTGAGGGTCCTCCCAGCCCTCGACAGTTCCAGGCCAGGCATTTCATTTGGACAGTGGCAACTGCCCCTCCGCAGTTCGGGCATGTGATGTTTTGGATTAGGGGAGTCCAATCCTCTTCAGTATCTTGGGGCACCCGGGTATCCATATCCGACGACGGTGTCAACACTGGGAACTTCATTTTCTTCCGCTGCTTTTCTGGCGTCAGCGCTTGCTGGTGTTCTCCTGTCTTCCTCCTTACTAGCTGGTATTACACTAGCATTAATGGCGAAGCAAGTATTCAGCTAAAAGGAAGAAGCCAGGTCATTAGTCCCTAAAAGCTAAGAAAGGAAGGTAAGCTAAGGTCAAACATGCCAGTAGTCTAAAAGCGGAAAGCCAAGGCAAGGCATTAAGGACAGCTGCCAAGCTGGACGAACAGCTGCAAGCCAAGAGCTCTACTACTCACGTAAAGGAACCCCCCTGAATCCCCCTCGGGGGGAGGACAGCTCAGTTACAGCAGGACAGCCAAGCCATAGATCTAGCTGCTGATAGATGCAGCGGTTATGGAGTTGGATTAGAGCGGTCAGGCCTTACTCCATTCGCTTTGCTCATGGCGGCCTGACTTAATGCCCGTCAAAGGAACGTTCCGATAACACTTGCAACCACGAGACAAAGGCATTTTGGCATACATAATAGGGCTAACGCATTATGCCATACATATAAGCCGGCTGATAGCTGCTTACTAGCTGATACTAATAGCTGCTAATAGCTCCTAATAGCGGCTGCCTAGCTCCTGTTAGCTGCTAATAGCTGCTTAAGCCAGCAAAAGGAACGTTCCGATAACACTTGCAACCATAAGCAAAGACAGTTTGGCTAACTAATAAGGATAACGGACTATGCCATTAAAGACGAAGGGAGTTTGGCTAACTAATAAGGATAACGGACTATGCCATTAAAGACGTAGGCATATTGGCAGCCGCAGACTAAAGGAATTAAAGCAAAAGGCATTAAGGCAGGCTTTAAGGCGGCTAAGGAATATAGCTTGCCAATCTTATGATTGGCATTATAGGCGTATTAGCAACGGACTAGGAATGGTACTCTTCCCTACTCTAACTGAATTCGGACTAAGAGATTACACTCACTCAGCTAGCTCTTAAGAAAGTCTTAAGTTAGTTTAGTCATTATTACTTCCTTTAGTCGGTAAGAAAGGAAGCTCATTAGTCCTAGTCCTAATAGCCTTACTCTAATAGGGAAAAGCAGCAGACAGGCAGGGAAATAAGCTCAAACATGCTATTAGTCTAACGGAGCTAGTAATAAGAGCAGGCAAATCCAAGGAAAGAAGCCAAGCAAAGAGGAAGAGGTCTTTTTCAACTAAAAGCCGAAAGCAAGGCAGGAAAGCTAATTAATGCCAGTAGTTCCCTATTAGTATAGTAAGGGGAAGGAAGCTAGCTCATTAGTACCTGTCAGTTAAAGCCAAGGAAGAGCGAGCTTCTGCACTCCTTAACTTTAACTGACAGGTCTTCCTCTTTCCTTATTGGCGAAGCATGGGATGAACAAGGTATTCTCCATTAGTAGTCCTTTCTCCTCTTATCCACTCTAGCATTATTGGCGAAGCAAGAGAGGAACAGGAACAAGGTTCTTTTCCAGAGTCGCTCAGGCGTCTGGCTAGCTAAGGCTAGCATTAGCGGGGTGTTCTCCAGTCGTTACTTTAGTGACTCTATTTTCCTTCTAGCAGTATGGCGAAGCAAGAATGAAGCTAGCCTATAAGTGTAAAGAAGGGAGCAACAAGGAAGGGGATACCTTTCTTTCCTAAAAGCAGCAAGCGTCTGCCCCCGAACCCCCAAGGGGGAACACAAACGAAACGACAGACAGCTAATGACAACCGTTTCACCCCTACTAATCAAAGGCTTCCCCCTCCTCTATAAAGGATAATCCCATCGTTCCACTCCCCTTAGCCCTTAGTCCTTAGACAGAACTCAGCCTAAGTCTAAGGCGGACTAAAGGCGCACAGAGTCATCTCTATAACAAGGTTAGCAAGGGTGTTCTTCTAACGTGACTCTAATTAGTCCATTTCTTTCCTTATGGCGAAGCAAGAAGGGATAGGTTTCTCTATCCACTAAAGCAACAAGCGTCTCTGGCTAGCGTAGGCTTTCGTCGGTCAAGTCAGGACTAACAGCTGGGAATAGCTACCCTCCTTCTTTCGCTGACGAGGCACCCTACGAAGTATACCTTTTGTGATGACTCCCTTGACTTACCTACGGTTCGTTCTTATAAGGAGGTATCACATAACATTACTTGTTAGGTTTCAATAGCCGGTTCCGATAGCTTACTGGTTCCACAGGGTTGAATCGGTCACATCCGACCATTGAATCGGAATTCATAACAGACGATGCATTTGAATGGACCCCCCTAATTTCCCTCCCACCCCCTAGATCTTCGTGGGACCAACCTATCCCGAAGACGGAGTTTGTGCTAGTCACTAGTTCCCGTGCGAGATGCTCCGGCCTTCCGAACCTTCTCCCAATGTTCTATGGATTTATTTCCAACCCTATGGAATCTTATCCTCTCCCAACTGCGGATAGTACCGGTCTCGAGGGACCAACGCACCTCGCAAAGCGCGTCGGGGAAGATCACGTTCACGCACCTCGGGCCAAGCCGGTCTATTTGAATCTACCTAACCCAACTAGTGAGTGATGCCCCGTAGGAGATCGGTTTGACCCACATCTCTTGTCCTACTGTTTAGAATACATCCATTTCTGGTCTTCCCGTTCAAGAAATCTATGTTACGAAACCCTGACTATGTTTCATCCATGAAGAAGGCGTTACTCTAGGTCGATCGAAGCTGCTACTACGCCGTATAAACCATTTTTCTTCCCCAACCCGAAAAATCCTCCACTGCATCCAGGATCACAAGTGGAACGCTAAGCGGGGGCAGGGGACGGCATGTCTAGGAACAGCTCTGAAGGTTCGAACCGGTCTTCTCCTCTGGAAGCAGGTAGGCCAGTGGGAGGAATCTATCAATCTGTTCCAGAAAGGGAGCTGCCTCGGAAGCAAGAAAGTCTGTCCCTTGGTGGCCTCCGTACGTACGGATACCGGTCATTGCCACACCTGTTAGCTTCCCCACGATGGATGGATACAGAGATTTTTTTGGTCCCCCACTTCCCGATTTATTGCGAATTCGACCTAGCTCCACGCTAATCGATTGAAAGATATCCCCCTTTCCATTAACCACCCATCTCCTGTCATGATCGGCCAGCAATTGATCCCTGAACCCCCATTCCCATCCGTTTCTTTAAATCCCAATCAACAGGTAGCCGCAAGGGGTTCTCTATCAACAGGGCATTTAGTTCCGTCATTAGATCCGCCTATTCGGGGAGCGAGGCGGGGCCTTCCCTCTCCAATCTCATTCTCTGGAGAAGGCATCGGGGGAGCAGGGCTAGCAGGAGATGATCCAGGAAGCAATGAAGCGGCTTCAGAAGCAGGTACCAGAGGGTTGGTTCCTTACACCATTCCATTTCTTCCAGTCCATTCCATGCGATGGGCACCAGTCGTTTGAATCCTCTTTCCTCCGGGGTCCTTGGTCCATTATTTAAATGCCTCAAACAAGGGCTAGGGTGGTGTAGTAAGGTAAGAAGTGGGTTGGGAAGGAACAAAGCACACACAAAGCTAAGCAATAGCAGAGCAAGCCAAGCAAGCAGCCAATGCGAGGGCGGTGGGTGGAAATAAGTATGGTGGGTAACCGTTCTTTCGTCCTAAGACCTAGCTTCTGTTGTCTTTCGGTATCCATCCGTAGGGATATACTCGTTTGATATTTATTTACCACCTTCCCAACATCCAAGAATGGGCCCCGAGGAGTAAGTGAAAGAGCGCTACTCGCTCAACAACCGAACCATATGGGCTGGCCTCTCGAGCTCGAGAAGCAGAATGGAGTGGCTCGACTGGTCAATCCAGAAAGTGTTAACCGCTTGACCTCCTTCCAAGACGAAAGTTTCTGTTTTTAACATTTTGATCCGAGTATGTGGAATTGTCTAACCCCATTCCGAAACGAAAGAGGACACTACCTTTCTTTCGGGACCTATCACCGAGCTCCAGTTTTCAGACTAATCCTTATCTTTTCGTGTCCCTGACCGGGGGACTTCTCTTGGCTTTGATCCTTTGGGGCGTTGACCGAGGGATGAGACTTGCTTGAGATCCGTGAAACCATCCCCCTTCGTCCGATTCCCCATGCCCCTGTCCTTCTGTAAGCGCCCTTACCAGCCAAGCTATTGGGAAAAACCTTTATACACTTCCTGCTTTGCAGCTCTTTAGCGACAGGGAGCTCCCGGTCTGTCCCTCCCACGAACGGAATATGGCCTATCTTAAAAGAAGATTATTAAGGAAAGCGCTCTTTCACTTATTCTCCCCGGCCCTTGTACTGTGAGACAGCCTCTCTCTTCTCTTGAAGTCAATAAGTTCATTTCCATTTCAGAATCGGAATGACAAGCAACGGCACTAGCATCGGCATTGACCTTGGCCCCCGCTCCCGACCTTGCCCCTTTATTTTCTTTCCGATCTCTTCTCCTTCGGACCCTCTCTTGGATGAAGCAACCATATAACTGACGATATGGATTGAGTCGCGAGATCAGTTACACTAGCCCGGGCATCATCACTGTCTTAGCGCGAACAGTCTGTAGCCAAAACAGAGTAGAGATTCAAATGGAGGGATGTGAAGAGAAAGAAAGTCAATGACACCAGACCAGACCGACCGGAAAGGGAAGAAGTAGCTACCATTTTACTTTTACTTTACATGCTTTCCCCTGTCACGAACTCTGATGTCACTGTCAACAATAAAGAGAGATAGACAGGGAGAATAAAGGGTGTCAGGGACGAAAGAAAAAGTACCCAATCCAAACAATAGATCACGGAGTCCCTGGAATCCAATACCGAACCTGAATAGACCTCTTCTTCATCCTTTGCCCTGACTCAATCATCCCACTAGGAAAGAAAGATTCCAGCCGATCGAATTGTCGAAAAAAGGGTTTCAGTCTTAAGGCAAGCGCATAAAATTGCATTTCTGGGGTAGGCCTCTCCTCTTTCAGTGGCTTTCAGTTCTGTTCCAAGGTATGAAGATTCACATGTGACAATCCGCAAGTAAGCTAGGGATAGAGTGAGTTATAGGGTTCTTTCTCGGGCAAGCTAGGAAGTTTGATTGAGCTTGAAAGTGTTTCAATTCTCTGTCTCTTAATCGATTTGATAAAGCCTTTCAGACAGAGTGGATGTGGGGTTCATTTTAATGGGAGCCTCTTTCCTTTGCTGTGGGGCTAGGCCAGCCACTTTCTGTGCAAATACCCGATATCTCAGTTCCTTCTCCTTCTGAACAAATTGCATTCCCTAAGGCAAGCTAGCCAAAAAGATCTATTCTTAGGATAGTTGGTTAAAGGGCTGAATCTTTCTTTACCTTTTCTTAGGTTTGAGTTGGAGTGCGCTTAGTTCCTCCCCTTCAAATTAAGTATAAGTACCTGGCTCTTACACAAAAGCAAGTTACTTCTCAAGTCTTGAAATCTTTTGTCTTTCTCAAGGGAATAAGTGCTTGAGATAGCATTTATTTACTTTTTGTTAATAAAGTGGAGTGGGCAAAAGGGATATAAGCAGCAGTGGAATCAAGCGGCAGGATAGACACGAAAGCTATGGATAGGGATTAAATTACTTATGAAAGTGAAGTGATGAAATCACGAAATTGAATAGGAGAGGTTAACAAATATGCTCGACCAGCGGGAGAGGGAGTTGTCGTTCTCTTTCCTTCCAGCCACAGTTATAGTCTTTCGCCTTAGAAGATAAATCTTCTCCTCGCGATCCAGTGCCGTTGCAGCAAATGATCAACCCAGTGAAAGACAGTGTGCCATTCCAGCCCAGCGCGTGTAATTCCTTCTTCCTACTAGGATTTGCTGTCCTAAGCTAAGCACATGCAGTCTCAGTGTCGGAGGAATATACTGGAAGTGCTTCCCCATCTTATCTTGCTTTACTCAAGTTTTTACTTTCTTACTTATGGATCAAATAGATCTATCTTACCCTACTTCATATGAATAGAGGAGATAGATGAAGACGAGATTTCTTTCTTGTTACGATATGTCTCTGGGTTGCCCTACATAGATGGATTCTAATGGGATAGCGATAAACCTATAAAATAGCGGAAGTTTCCTATTCAGTAGTTGCCGCTGTATAACGATAAGTTTCCGATGGGTAAGCCGTAGCCGTGGAAGGAAGACTGTTGCTAAGGCATTTTAGTGCCCCTAATAAGAGTAGTCATTCTGATAAGCTCTTTCCCGTTACGATACTGGGGTCAGAACCTTATCGCATGGGATCTTCTCACAAGCAAGAGATTAAACAAGAGCCTAAAGAAAGGTTCTCCTCTCCCGTTGGTCGAGCACAATCTCATAACCTCTCCTTTCAGTCGAGCAATTTAATTTCCTCGGACCATAAGAAGATGTTTCTCTCCCTAGACCTGTAGAGGTAGCAGTCTTGGGAGCTGTCTCTTCTTAGACTATGGATTTTAGGTAAAAAGCAAGTGAGAGAGCTTAGGCTAGTCGCAATCCCAGTCCCGGGGTAAGATCAGTCCCCAGTTAAGAGGGAGAGTCGTCATCTCTGTTCCTTGATCTTCAAAGGGGAAGGGGGTGAAACCGGAGAATCTCTTTCTTTCCTTGTGAAGGCCAAAAAAAAGAGATAGATGTCTTTATCTTTGGTCTAAAGAGAAGAGACCCCTTTCTTTCCTTCTTACACATTAGAAGGGGCAGGCCATCTCTTTCCTTGGGAGGACGAGCTAGTACAGCTAGATAAGAGGGTAGCATTTGAGTTCCCCTCCTTTCATGTCGGTAGTAGGCTATGTGATTGCCCTTGTATAACCTTTTCTTTCTCTTTCCCTTGTAGTGGAAGATGGAAGACTATTCAGATTCTTAAGGCATTTAAGCAAAGTGCCCTTACATGTCGTTGGAAGTTGGAGTGCCATTTTCTAGGGAAGACGATCCAGCCGAAGGCAATTTGAGTCTCATAAGCCCCTCAAGTTTCCGCAAGCAAAAGGGCTTCTTTAAATGTAAAAAGTTTGATGCATGCGCAAGATAAGTCGAAGGCCTTAGTCTGTGACAGTCCCCGAGTAAGAAGTTTATATTAATAGTATACTTTTTCAACCTGTGTTCCAGGTAAGACTGTTTATAGTCGCATTCTTCTGCTGTCCCCTTGTTGGAGGAGTTCATAGTTTCATCCAGTTCCTGACGAGTCTACCAATTCCCCTACAGCCAGTCTGAAGCCAACCGTATCTTATCACAAGCCATCCGGGAAGGGAAATCCTAGACTCAGACGAGGAGAACTCACACTCGCTGGTGAAGTAGTCCTCAAAACCAGGGGAAGAACAACTCTGAAGGTACCCCTAAAATGGACTGCTGCTGCTATTGATCAAATAACTTGCTTGTTCTTGGTTGGTTCATTGCTTCCCATTCTTTATTTTTATTTCTCTTCTTTTCCCGATTCTTGGCATTTGAAGAATTGTCGTTTCTATTGCTGTATTGGTACGTTGGTTTAGAGTTAGATCCCTTCATTATGAGTAGTCTTGTTTAGCAAGGAGTAACTGACAGACTATATCTGAGCTTTAGCTGCGAGGGACTGGTAATGGGAATCTATTAGTTTTTATGAAACTAGGTTCGCGCATGAATGCTTAGCGAATCCGCTTTTGCTTTTTCATCTCGAATCAGGAATTGGGACATCCGGTCTTTGGTCGGCACGTACCTTTTTATCTTCTTAGATCCATTCCCGACATTAGTCTGAGGTCGAATTGGTCAGATGTAACGAGATTTGCTGATTAAGTAAGTAGGGTCTTTCCGTCGTCAATCCATTGCTTGCTTTGCTTGTTCGCTTCATCATTGGTATGCCTGCGGCTTATTGGGTAAGATCTTTAGTTAGTGTGCTCACCCCTTCTCTTGGAATGTAATATCTATTTTGTCTTTTTTTGTTATCTTATACGCTCGAACTCTTTTTGGAGTCCTTGCTAACCGTAGGCTTACTAGAATAATCATTCTCAATGAAACTCTTATGAATTAAATTTTATGGAATAACTCTCTATAACCAACCAATAAGCAAAGACCAATTCGAACTAATAGATTTAATTAGCGGTGATTCCCAGATAAGAGAAATGACCGGAATATCCCTACAAGCCACTTCTTCCTATATCGATCGCGTGAAGACTCCTTCTTTTATATGATGATCGATGAGCGGCAGACATGTCCGATGGAGCTCGAGGGAGAATCTTCATGGACTGGCTTCCACCAATCGAAGTTTCGCGCATTTCAGATGGTGGTAAAGTAAGACCACATAAAGAGCTCTTCCTCATTCAGTCAGATTATTCAGTAAGATATGGTTTGACCCTTTTCCTTTTTGTTTGAATCTTCATATAGAAAGCCGGCCTTTCTCATACTCCTCCCTTCATTCATTGAGTTGGAGGAATCAATAGGAGGCCCGCCCGTTATGCATTGCATGAAAGAACCTGTCTTTCTATGACTTCTCTTTTGCCTCAGGTCGAATGAATACGAAAGGGAGATAAATCAATAGGCCATGAATTAAGAAGTAGTGGGCCTTTCACCCTCTTTCTAGTGACTCGGGGAGCTGATAAATGCACTTCAAAGGGAGGGAAGCTCGGTTTCCCATGTTGGTATGGCCGGGCATAAAAGATTTTGAAGTTAGGTAAAAAAGAAGAGGTAGAGAGAAAAAACAGAACGGAACCGATAGCTCAGTCAAGAGAAATAAAAGTCAGGACTCTCCTTTTCCGCATACGCATATAGGCAGTGAAAAATAAAAAGTTTACTTTTCTCATAAATAAGAAAACAAATCAAAAGAAAGATTCTGGAATGCCTCTGGGGGCGCCCCATCTTACTAATAATGAAGGGCTTTGAACCCGACCTTCCCCTGCCTCAGCCTATGAGGGGATCCCGAGCGTATTTAGTTTTTTTGATTCCTCTATGCCTAATAAGACCAACCAGAGCAAACCATTTATAGAAGAGTAATAAAAGCCTTCTTGCTCTTAGATTCCTCCTTCGTGTAGTAAGGGATTGGTTTAGGTAGTAATAGGTAGCTAGCCTGAGTCTGACAGTCCTCCCTTCTTGCTGGATCCTGATTCCGATCCATTTTTATCTTAGCAGGAGGGAGATGGCCCCTTGCGGGGTACGCATCTAGTTCTTTTCCATTTTCCTTGCTTTGCTTCCTTTCCCCCTCTACGGCCTACCCTCTCTCTCGATATGCCAAGAAGACCTAAAAGCGGGGATAAGCATAGGATAATCGGTTGGTTGATGTGCTTATTGACAGATAGGATAGGCCTTTGAAGGTCCTCTAGTTAGCTTCTTCAATCAGTCTAAAAGGAAGTTTTCATTCCGGTTGGGGAATGAGATAGCTGAGGCAATCTCCTAAGCCATAAGAGAGAAGGATAGGGGAATACCTTGACTTGACTGCAAGCCCCTATAAGGTGTCTATCTAGAAGGAGAAGCAAGTAATGAGATTGCTATTTCTTTTGAAGTTTATAGAAGCTAAGGGCAGGCAGGAGACAGCAGTTTGACACGAAAATGATGGAAGGCTGGTTCAGGTAATCCTTTAGTAAAAATGTCCGCCACTTGATTGTTGCTACGAACAAGTCGAATCAGCAATTTGCCCGCGACGACGAGGTCACGAACGAAGTGGTAGTCAACTTCTATGTGCTTAGAGCAGGCATGGAACACAGGATTGGCCGCCAAGTGCGTAGCGCTAGCGTTATCACAGTGCAGGATAAATTGATAGCGAAATGGCACCGCTAGATCGCGTAGCAAGTAAGAAAGCCATAACAGTTCAGAGGTAGTAAGGGCGAGTGCCTTGTACTCTGCTTCGGCACTAGACCTGGAAAGAGTCGGTTGCTTTTTGGAAACCCAAGTCAGTAGGGTTTTCCGAGAAATACGCAGAAGCCAATAGT